TTTAAAATTGGTTTATTCTGCAGCAGCAAATGCTAATCACAATAAGGGTTTGAACGAAACAAGTTTAATCATTAGTAAAGCCGAAGTCAACGAGGGCACAACTGTGAAAAAATTAAAGCCCCGGGCTCGAGGCCGGGGTTATCCTATAAAAAGATCCACTTGTCATATAACTATTGTATTGAAAGATATATCTTTAGATGAAGAGGAAGAAATAGATAAAAGGAAATTCTATAAATTAGAGCTGAGGAATACTTAAAGGAAGAATATTTTATATTATAAAAAATACAAATACGCTATATTATGTTATGCTTAAAAAAAATCGAATGAATAAAAAAAAAATACAAACAGATGTCACGTTTCACGATATATATAGTAGTGGGGGATTATGGGACAAAAAATAAATCCACTTGGTTTCAGACTTGGTGCAACCCAAGGTCATCATTCTCTTTGGTTTGCACAACCAAAAAATTATTCAAAGGATCTACAAGAAGATCAAAAAATACGAGATTGTATCAAAAATTATGTGCAAAATAATATGAAAATATCCTCTAATGTAGAGGGAATTGCACGTATAGAGATTCAAAAAAGAATCGATTTGATTCAGGTCATAATCTATATGGGATTCCCCAAGTTATTAATAGAAGACAGGACTCGAAGAATCGAAGAATTACAGACGCATGTACAAAAAGAACTCAATTGTGTAAACCGAAAACTCAACATTGCTATTACAAGAATTGCAAATCCTTATGGGCACCCCAATATTCTTGCAGAATTTATAGCCGGACAATTAAAGAATAGAGTTTCATTTCGCAAAGCAATGAAAAAAGCTATTGAATTAACTGAACAGGCAGGTACAAAAGGGATTCAAGTACAAATTGCAGGGCGTATCGACGGCAAAGAAATTGCACGTGTTGAATGGATCCGAGAAGGTAGAGTTCCTCTACAAACCATTCGAGCTAAAATTGATTATTGTTCCTATGCAGTTCGAACTATCTATGGGGTATTAGGCATCAAAATTTGGATATTTGTAGACGAGGAATAATAAGAACTTACTTGACTTATATTTAGTTAGATCTGGTGATAAAACAAAAAATGGCAAACTCTTTCATTCTTTTTCTGGTAAATAATAAAAAAAAAAGAACAATTCTATAAGGTTGAATAAAAATTCGATTAATCATTTGATATAATTGCTATGCTTAGTGTGTGACTCGTTGGTTTTTTTAGGGTTGGGATTCAAAAAAATGGACAGCCCATAGTACAAACTGATAACTATAGAACTAATAACCAACTCATCACTTCGTGTTATCTGGATAGAAAGAACCAGTCAAGATATGATATATAAGTCATATCATTGTAGCAACTGAAATCTTTTTTACATAAACAAAAAAAAAAAACAATCTGATTATGGGTTGTAAAGCAATATATTATGGGTTGTAACGCAATATAAAGTATACAGATAAATGGAAGGGTGAGAGAAAGATAGAAAAAGAATATTAATGATATATAATTCTAATATGTAAGGTCTATGAGTCATCTCATATAAAGGGAATGTAATAAAGCATCAATACTGATTGATCCATAATTAGACAAATCCGTGCATAGAACAAAAAATTAAGAGCCCCGAGCCAATAAAGACTGAGAAGGTTGACTCAAGAATAAATTTAATTGGAGGCTCCGTTGTAAAATTCAGACCTAATCATTAATCGAGAAGTGGTGGGAACGACAGAACCTGTGAATGCATAAGATTCTATTGAAAACGAATCCTAATGATTCATTGAGTAGGATGGCGAAACGAACCAGAAACCTATTCATTTATTCTGAGAGGTCATGTCATAGACTAATCTTACAACTGAATGTTGAAAGAGTAAATATTCGCCCGCGAATTTTTTTTATTTCTAAATTTTAGTCGATTCGAAATAAAAGGAAAAACAAAATAAAGATTCATTATAGCGTTCTACCAAAACGACATTATCTATAAATAGAATACGTGTTAAATTATATATTAAAACACAAAAAAATTTCTAATTTATAATTGATTAGATCAAATTTCAAAGAATCCCACGATTCCATATATTATTAACCGTGTATTTTTTTTGTTTAATTATTTTTAATTGTTTAATTCGCGAGGAGCTGGATGAGAAGAAACTCTCGTGTCCGGTTCTGTAGTAGAGATGGATGGAATTACTAAACAACCATCAACTATAACCCCAAAAGAACCAGATTCCGTAAACAACACAGAGGAAGAATGAAAGGAATATCTTATCGAGGTAATCGTATTTGCTTCGGTAGATATGCTCTTCAAGCGCTTGAACCCGCTTGGATCACATCTAGACAAATAGAAGCAGGGCGGCGAGCAATGACACGAAATGCACGCCGCGGTGGAAAAATATGGGTACGCATATTTCCAGACAAACCTGTTACAGTAAGACCTACAGAAACACGTATGGGTTCGGGGAAAGGATCTCCCGAATATTGGGTAGCTGTCGTTAAACCCGGTAGAATACTTTATGAAATGAGCGGAGTAGCAGAAAATATAGCTAGAAGGGCTATTTCAATAGCGGCATCTAAAATGCCTATACGAACTCAATTCATTCTTTCTGGATAGGAATGTAGAAACAAAGGAAAGGGGTTTTTGGGATGAAAAAAAAAACAATTGCAGGTTTCTTTTTTTGTTTTGAACAAATAATATTTCTTTTTTTTATTTATACCTTTGCTTTGCATTGAAAAAGAAAAAACCGATAAAAAAAAAAAAAAATGATATGATTCAACCTCAAACCCATTTGAATGTAGCGGATAACAGCGGGGCCCGAGAATTGATGTGTATTCGAATCATAGGAGCTAGTAATCGACGATATGCTCATATTGGTGACATTATTGTTGCTGTAATCAAGGAAGCAGTACCAAATACACCTCTAGAAAGATCGGAAGTGGTCCGAGCTGTCATTGTACGTACTTGTAAAGAACTCAAACGCGACAACGGTATGATAATACGATATGATGACAACGCTGCGGTTGTTATTGATCAAGAAGGAAATCCAAAAGGAACCCGAATTTTCGGCGCGATCGCCCGGGAATTAAGACAGTTAAATTTCACTAAAATAGTTTCATTAGCACCTGAAGTATTATAGGGGAAGACCTTAATATAGTATTTGAATGAAATTGATTCAATTTATTTAATTAATTAGTAAATTGTTTATCTATCACGTATATATCTTTAATAATTCATAAATATTAAAAAAAAAAATAATTCATAAATATTAAAATATTAAAAAATTCAGAAAAAAAGAAAAAGAGCATGTTGATTATATCAAAATTCGGGGGAAACAAAAATCTTAGTTTATCATGAGTAAAGACACTATTGCTGACATAATAACCTCTATACGAAATGCTGACATGAATAAAAAAAGAACAGTTCGAATACCATCTACTAACATCACTGAAAATATTGTTAAAATCCTTTTACAAGAAGGTTTTATTGAAAACGTGAGAAAACATCAAGAAAGCAATAAATATTTTTTGGTTTTAACCCTACGACATAGAAGAAATAGGAAAGGGCCATATAGAACTGTTTTAAATTTAAAACGGATCAGTCGACCCGGTCTACGAATATATTCTAACTATCAACGAATTCCTAGAATTTTAGGCGGAATGGGGGTTGTAATTCTTTCTACTTCTCGAGGTATAATGACAGATCGAAAGGCTCGACTAGAAGGAATCGGCGGAGAAGTTTTGTGTTATATATGGTAATCTTTCTAATAGCCGACACGGTCATATTTGTGAAAAAAGAGAAAGGACAAGTTTATAATATTATCCCTCTTACATTAGTTGATACTTCAAAGCGGTTTTACCTGGAATGAAACAACAAAAATGGATTCATGAGGGTTTAATTACTGAACAACTTACCGATGGTATGTATCTTCCGGATTCGTTTAGATAACAAAAAAATTATTCTGGTTTTTGTTTCGTAAAGGATTTCATCTAGTTTTATACGTATACTACCAGGAAATAGACTAAAAATTGAGGTAAGTCCTTATGATTCAACCAAAGGGCGTATAATTTAGAGACTCCAAAGCAAAGAATTGAATGATTAGGCGGTTTTTTCAATTTCAACATTCTTTCGTGAGGATACAATTCGAAATTCAAAATTTCAAGAAACTTATTTTCTTCCAATAAGTAGATTCGGAATTAAAAAAAGGAATGACAAATATGAAAATAAGGGCCTCCGTTCGTAAAATTTGTGAAAAATGTCGATTGATCCGTAGGCGGGGACGAATTATAGTAATTTGTTCTAACCCGAGACATAAACAAAGACAAGGATAATCTTTCTAAAACAAAAAGACTCTCGAAATCGAAAGGACCCGATGTACAGATGTACAAATAAATAAATAAGTAAAAAAAAAAAAAAAAGAATAAGGATCTGTTTTGACATGAAATGGATATATCCATATATCTCTGACTTATATTTATGAGATGATAAAATATGGCAAAACCTATACCAAAAATTGGTTCGCGTAGAAATAGACGTATTGGTTCACGTAAGAATACACGTAGAATCCCCAAGGGAGTTATTCATGTTCAAGCAAGTTTCAACAATACCATTGTGACTGTTACAGATGTACGGGGTCGAGTAATTTCTTGGTCCTCTGCCGGGGCTTGTGGATTCAAGGGTACAAGAAGGGGTACACCATTTGCCGCTCAAACCGCAGCAGGAAATGCTATTCGGACAGTAGTGGATCAAGGTATGCAACGAGCAGAAGTTATGATAAAAGGCCCGGGTCTCGGAAGAGATGCGGCATTAAGAGCTATTCGTAGAAGTGGTATACTATTAAGTTTCATACGGGATGTAACTCCTATGCCACATAATGGCTGTAGGCCTCCTAAAAAAAGACGTGTGTAAAAATAAACATTGAAGAGATTTCAAGAGAAATAAATAATTCAATGATTTGATCAAATAATATACTATGGTTCGAGAGAAAGTAACAGTATCTACTCGGACACTA